ATCTCAATGAATAATCTAAATGAATAATCTAAATGAATAATCTAAATGAATAATCTAAATCCAATTGTAGTGAAATCTTTTGGATAAGTCAATACAATAGAAATACAATCTAATAGAAATCTCAATGAATAATCTAAATGAATAATCTAAATGAATAATCTAAATGAATAATCTAAATCCAATTGTAGTGAAATCTTTTGGATAAGTCAATACAATAGAAATACAATCTAATAGAAATCTCAATGAATAATCTAAATGAATAATCTCAATGAATAATCTAAATGAATAATCTAAATGAATAATCTAAATGAATAATCTAAATCCAATTGTAGTGAAATCTTTTGGATAAGTCAATACAATAGAAATACAATCTAATAGAAATCTCAATGATTAAGAATCTAAATGAATAATCTAAATTCTTGTGGCGTGCATCCAGTAGGAATCGAACCCATGACTTCTCCGATTATGAGTTGGCGCTTTATGAATTTGAGAAATGATTAAGAATCTAAATGAATAATCTAAATAATGAATAATCTAAATGAATAATCTAAATGAATAATCTAAATGAATTTGAGAAATGATTTAAATAAGAATTCTTGTGGCGTGCATCCAGTAGGAATCGAACCTACGACTTCTCCAATTATGAGTTGGGCGCTTTAACCACTCAGCCATGGATGCGTCGCGGGAATCCTCGTACCTGGTGAATAACCTAATTCCAATTGAAGTGAAATCTTTTGGATAAGTCAATCTAATAGAAATATAATATAATATAATAAATACAATCTAATAGAAATAGAAATACAATATAATATAATATAATAAATACAATCTAATAGAAATAGAAATACAATATAATATAATAAATACAATCTAATAGAAATAGAAATACAATAGAAATAGAAATACAATAGAAATACAATATAATAATATAATAAATACAATCTAATAATAATAATAGAAATAGAAATACAATAGACTCAATACAATATAAATTATAGGAGGTTTCTATGAAAAACCATGAATTCCAATCCTGGATTTTCGAATTGAGAGAGATAGTTAGAGAGATCAAGAATTCTCGCTATTTCTTAGATTCATGGACTCAATTCAATTCAGCGGTATCTTTCATTCACATTTTTTTCCATCAAGAGAGTTTTATCAAACTCTTGGACTCCCGAATTTGGAGTATCCTACTTTCACGCAATTCACAGGGTTCCACAAGGAATCGATATTTCACGATCAAGAATGTGGTACTCTTTGTAGTAGCGATCCTTCTATATCGTATTCACAATCGAAAGATGATCGAAAGAAAAAATCTCTATTTGACAGGGCTTCTTCCTATACCTATGAATTTCATTGGACCTAGCAATGTGGAAGACTCAAAAGATTCTTCCAATATCAATAGGTTGATTGTTCCGCTCCTGTATCTTCCAAAAGGAAAAAAGATCTCTGAGAGATCTTTCCTGGATCCGAAAGAGAATAATCGGGTTCTTCCGGAAGAAATCGAAGAATTTCTTGGGAATCCTACAAAAGACAATCGTTCTTTTTTCTCTGACCGATGGTCAGAACTTCATCTGGATTTAAAACCTACTGAGAGGTCCACTAGAGATCAGAAATCATTTAAGAAAGAAGAAGATGTTTCTTTTGTTTTTTCTAGGCGATCAGAAAGGAAAGAAATAGTAAATATAGTCAAGATGATCGTGTATTTACAAAAGACTGTCTCAATTCATCCTATTGCATCCGATCCAGGATGTGATATGGTTCCGAAGGATGAACTTGACAGTTCCAATACGATTTCATTCTTGAACAAAAATCCACTTTTTGGTTTATTTCATCTATTCCATGACCGGAACAGGGGGGAATACATGTTAGACCACGATTTTGAATCAGAAGAGAGATTTCAAGAAATGGCAGATCTATTCAATCTCTCAATAACCGAGCCTGATCTGGTGTATCATAAGAGATTTTCTTTTTCTATTGATTCTTTCGGATTGGATCAAAAACAATTCTTAAATGAGGTAAAAAACTCCAGGAATGAATCAAAAAAGAAATCTTTATTGGTTCTACCTCCCCTTTTTTATGAAGAGAATGAATCTTTTTATCGAAGGATCATAAAAAAATGTGTCCAGACCTGTTGCGGGAATGATTTGGAAGATCCAAAACAAAAAATAGTCGTATTTACCAGCAACAACATAATGGAGGCAGTCAATCAATATAGATTGATCCGAAATCTGATTCAAATCCAATATAGTACCTATGGGTACATAAGAAATGTCTGGAATCGATTCAATCGCAACTTCGAATATGGAATTCAAAGGTATCAAATAGAAAATGATACTCTGAATGATAGAACTATAATGAAATACACGATCAACCAACATTTCTCAAATTTGAAAAAGAGTCAGACGAAATGGTTTGATCCTTTTATTTTGATTTCTCGAACCGAGAGATCCATGAATAGGGATCCTAATGCATATAGATACAAATGGTCCAATGGGAGCAA